TAACTTGAGTCGAGCTGAAGGCAAGAGACAAGCAATTGAGGCGAATCTAGCTCTTAGACGAGCTAGGACACGAGTAGAGGCTATCAATGTTATTTCGTACTAGTCGATGCATCAGAATAATCAAAAGAAGTTCTGTTTATACACCCTATTTTGATTCCGCCAATTGGATACACTCAAGTGTAATCTGATGTAACGAACAAAAAAACAAATATAAATGTGAGTATGAGTAGTGGGAGGATAATAGGGAAAGGGTACAAAATCCATAAAAAAAGAAAAGAAGGTGGGTAGAAAAACTTATTAGATACCGGAGTGGTATCTAATAAGTTCTACCTACTATTGGATTTGAACCAATGACTCCCGCCGTATGAAAGCAATACTCTAACCACTGGGTTAAGTAGGTCATTTATCATCACAAAGAGAAAGAAAAAATGGGACCAATCACATCGGGGATTATAGACGGAATATGACTTCTCAGCAATACCAATCCTTGGCAGGAAATGGATCAGAGAGCTATCATGTGGGATTATGGAATATCCATCTTGACAAGAAATTATCTAGATGTTAATATGTCTCTGACAAGGGCTATAGCTCAGTTAGGTAGAGCACCTCGTTTACACGCGCGCCAATGCTTTTTCAGAGGAGCCCATCATGCAATCAACAGAATTGATCTTATTGAGAAATCGATGTCTTACTCCATGGATTCGAGGAACAAGAGAACAATAGCATGACAAAAATTTTGTTCGGTCCGATTCAGGTGCCAATTCAGGTACCAAATAGAACCCATCATTGGTTTGATCATTGATAAGGTGAATACCCAGTCTATTCAATGCTAGGCATAATGAGTATAAGGACCTCAAAATAACCTCTTTTCGTCCTATGAACTTTAAGGTGTATGAAGTATCATATTTGACTCTTGGGACGGATCGATAGAGACTCCATTTAACTTATGTTGATCTAGGCCGGAGGCAGACCTACGTCAGGGTAACCCTTCTTTGAAACACTTTGGTATTGCTCCTGGATCAGAATACAAATAATGAGTCCGAGCGCATGGAGCCATCTCGTTATCTTCCTGTCAAGAAACAAATATGGTGGACTAGCCGATCTTTCTATCAGTTAATGAAGGAGCCCAATGCAAAAAAAAACGCATGTTGGGTCTTTGAAACAGTTCAAATCATTTCGATAATAATCAGTTTGATCTGTTTTATCGAGAAGGTCTACGGTTCGAGTCCGTATAGCCCTATACATTTTGTATTCATTTCCTAATTAGTGCGTGTGGCCGGCCGGTTGATTGTTCCATAGAAATGGAATCATTCCCACAGGATCACGGAGATCCCTCAGGGTATGAAAACAAGAATTTATTCCAATGGATGCAACCGGATCGGTTCAAATCTTGGCATTCTTCTTCATTAATCTTCGTGTGTGAATGACATACGACTTTTTTCTTTATTGTTCATGATCCGGGATTTAGTGATACACCTTTGCTTTGGTATACCAAAGTCAATTTATGAAGTTAAAATCATAAAATGGACTGGCTCAAGAAAAACTCCAACCTAACCCAACCAAATCAAATCGACTAGTAAGTCACATGATCTAGGGCCTATTCTTGTTCTTGTATTTGTAGAAAAGCCAGAGTTTCGAAAATGAAGCTCTTTGGTAAGTTTCATTGTACAATAGGCTTTTCTTCGTATAACCGGCTTAGCAAAGCAAGTAGCCATTTTTCTGTTTCTGTACAATACTTATTTTTTTCTATTCCAATCTACCCCAATCCAGTTGTTCATCATTCCAATTCTACTTCTACCAATGCAGACTTTATGTAAAAAGATTAGGGGCCCATTTGAACTTGGATGAGTTAGGAATCCCCCGACGTATCGCCTTTTGGCAGAACAACAACCCCAATTCATTGTTTCAGAGACAATGAATTGGTCCGAAATATATCAACGTTTGCGCCCTCTTCGATTTCTATGAGTTGATTTTGGGATGGGGAGATTTTGTCTGTCGAATCGTTCGACAACGCGTGATTCCATTCGAAGTATCTTCTGTAGATCATTTACGATTCAGCCGACTCTACCACTAAACTATGCCCCATTTTGTAGGTTTGCTTCAAAATAAACCTTTTTATTGTCACGAAACTTAACCTGTTGGTTGGTCTTGCTAGGTTTTATTATTACATTAACAAGTATTTCGAGTCATTCCAAATCACGATCTTTACTTTAGTCCTAGAAATGGGTCTGAAATGATTCTTTCAAGACTTCTAACTCTAATTAAATAAACTCGATTTTTTTTTTTTGGGGGGGGGGGTAAGACCGGGCCGGGGTAGTACAGGTTCAAAGTTTCCTAATTTGGGTATAGGAACCATGAGTTGCTATATGTAAGGGTTCCTCACAATTCAATGGATTGAATCAACTCAATTAAGTATAAATCTGGGACAAGGAGAGAGAATCTAATTGGTCGATGCATTCCGTTTTCGTATCCTATCAAATCAATAGAAGCAATGATCCTC